ATAGCAAATCCCGTAGCTACTTGTACTAAAAAACAAGTAAGGGTTATTCCTCCTAGACAATAAAATATGTTGACATGCGGAGGAACATATTTACTAGTTATATCATCTGCAATCGCCTGAATCTCAAGACGTTCTTCGAACCAATCATAAACTTTATTGAGATAGGTAAATAAAGGTTACTCCCCCTCCAAGAACTGTATATGAGAATTTCATCTCGTACAGCTCAAACAAAAAAAAGACCCAAATACTGATTGAAACGGATATGGAATATAAAGTTTTAAACTTCTCTCTTATTCAATATTATTTAAAAATATGAAAGAGTCAAAATGCGAAAGCTCTTCTTTGTGGTTAAATGCCAAAAAATCAAGTTAGCTCATACGTCTTTATGTTGTATTGATCGTTATAGGCCTCTTGAATCTTCTAGATTACCTATCTTTATTGTCTTTTTTATTTGGTATTTATATGGAACGGGAATGCGGATTTCTTCTTGTTTTCTTTATTATTGATAGGAATTCTCTTGTTAAGACCCTACTTAACTAATCAATTGAAACCTCAGATTCATATGAGAACCACGATAATTCAATAAAACCTTCAAAGTCCAAAGTTCACTGAGTGAGAACCATTGGATCATCACTTATTCAATAAAAAAAAGCTATAATGACTAAAAACATAAAATACAAAGAAACGTTTGTCCTTTGATACAAATAAGAGTTTAAAAGCAGAAAAATATTTTGATTTATTAAAGTTTATAAGATAGAACGGAAAGAAGTCCGGCTACGAGGTCTGAGTATTAAGTATGAATCATAGTTCGAATACTTTGTGATCTATTTGATCTATTTCGTGCTCCAGATACTCGAATGAATATCCGACGAAGTAAAACCATCTTGATAAAGATAACAGACCCCATTCTCTGTACTATCCATAGGGTCAATTCTAACAAGTCACACACTCATATTCCGGAAATATACAATGCAGAAAAAAATTTCGCGGTCGAACTACCAAAGGAGAATAGGCTAAAACTTTTAGACCTACATACTTTACTTTTTTGTATCGAACTAAAAGCTAGGACTTCAAGATTCTTCTCAGTCTAATTCACTGAAATTCCATCCAGTAGAACAGAAGAATTATAAATCTCCAAAATAATAGATAGGAATACCGCAAATAGAGCCATTGCAACACCCATCAAAGGGGTCGTTCCCCATCCAGGAGCTACTTTACCATATTCGGAATTCAATGGTTTCAATAACTTCCCTACAGTAGTGCTTCTTGGACCAGATCTAGAACTATCTTCAACAGTTTGTGTAGCCATAAATCTTATTTTGTATTCATTATGATCTGTTGACTTTGTATACCATTCCGTTGTAAATAAACGATCTTCGCATAGATCCATTGTGGTCTTTCAATTCTATAATAATGGAAACAGCAACCCTAGTCGCCATCTTTATATCTGGGTTACTTGTAAGTTTTACTGGGTATGCTCTATATACTGCCTTTGGGCAACCCTCTCAACAACTAAGAGATCCATTCGAGGAACACGGGGACTAGTTGACGTAATCAGCCTCCAGATATTTGGAGGCTGATTACGTCAATGAAGATAATGACAAATTATTTCATTTTTTAGTGGAAATTTTAGGTGGTTCCCGAAAAAAAATAGCGAAAAAAATTATCCCTAAAGTCGATACTAAGAGAAATGTATAAACCAATGCTTCCATAAATTTGATCGTGGTTTACAATTATAGCTTTCATACCTGTTCTGTTTATGTTTACTTAGGAGCATCCCTCCGGATAAAGAAAGAAAAAGAGTCAAAGAAACGGCAGCGATTTAAATCAAGATTCCTACCGTACCCTACCTAATGAAATAAAATCGCAAACAGAAACTAGAAGAAAAAAGCAATATTGCATTAGACTGCTTGTCTTTTTGTAGTTGGATCTCCAAGTTTTTGGAATGCCCCAAATTCCACTTGAGCATCCAAATCTGGATCAATACCAGCAAAAACATCTCTGAAGAGGGTTCTAGCACCATGCCAAATGTGTCCAAAGAAGAAAAGTAGAGCAAACGAAGCATGCCCAAAAGTAAACCAACCTCTTGGACTGCTACGAAAAACACCATCGGATTTCAAAGTAGCACGATCTAATTCAAAAATCTCACCCAATTGAGCCCGTCTAGCATATTTTTTCACAGTTGCGGGATCACTATAACTCACTCCATCGAGTTCACCACCATAAAACTCAACAGTTACACCTACTTGTTCGACACTATATTTAGATTCTGCCCTTCTAAACGGGACGTCGGCTCTAACAATTCCGTCTCCGTCTACCAAAACAACCGGAAATGTTTCAAAAAAAGTAGGCATACGGCGTACAAAAAGTTCACGCCCTTCTTTATTTCTAAAGACGGGGTGTCCTAACCATCCAACAGCTATTCCATCCCCATTGTCCATTGAACCCGCTCGGAATAACCCCCCTTTTGCTGGATTATTACCAATATAATCATAAAAAGCTAATTTTTCAGGAATTTTAGACCAAGCTTCTGATACACTTTGATTTTCAGCTAGTCCAGCACTAACTCTTCGATATATTTCTTGTTGAAAGTATCCCTGATCCCATTGATAACGAGTAGGACCAAATAATTCGATGGGAGTAGTTGCAGAACCATACCACATAGTTCCAGCAACAACAAAAGCTGCAAAAAAGACAGCAGCAATACTACTGGAAAGGACGGTTTCAATATTTCCCATACGTAATCCTTTGTATAGACGTTGAGGCGGACGAACACTAAGATGGAATAAGCCCGCTAATATACCCAACGTCCCTGCTGCAATATGATGAGAGGCTATTCCTCCCGGAACAAAAGGGTCAAAACCCTCCACGCCCCACGCCGGATTTACGGGTTGGACCTTTCCGGTTAGTCCATAAGGGTCGGATACCCATATTCCAGGACCATATAATCCTGTTACATGAAATGCGCCAAAACCAAAGCAAGCCACTCCTGAAAGAAATAAATGAATTCCAAAAATCTTGGGCAAATCCAAAGAAGGTTTTCCTGTACGTTCATCACAAAAAATTTCTAGATCCCAATATACCCAATGCCAAATAGCTGCCAAGAAGCACAAGCCAGAAAACACGATATGTGCTCCGGCTACCCCTTCGTAACTCCAAAGACCCGGATTCGTTATAGTCCCTCCTGTAATATTCCAACCGCCCCATGAATTGGTTATTCCTAAACGAGTCATGAAAGGTATAACGAACATACCTTGTCTCCACATTGGATCAAGAACAGGGTCGGAGGGATCAAAAACTGCTAATTCATATAGAGCCATCGAACCGGCCCAACCAGCAACCAGAGCAGTATGCATTATATGAACAGAAAGCAAACGACCGGGATCATTCAATACAACAGTATGAACACGATACCAAGGCAAACCCATGGAAATACCCCTTTATCAACGAAAAATAGACACTATGTAACTTTATTGCATTGGAAAAAAACTATGTTACGGACCCCCCCTTTTTTTAGGTAATTTTTTCGGAGAAAGGATTAATATTTTTTCTATTCTGTTAGTAATAATGGAACAATTCGATTCATAGGAAAAAAGGGAAGCGGATCTATTCTATATCCGATAAGTACCAATACGCAATGGGGGTGAATCCTATTTTATATGAACCAAGATAGCTATTGTTGTTCCTTATTCAGAAGCCCGTTCGTAAAAAATTTCCTTTACTTTTATTTTATATTTTATTTTAGCTTATTCAACTTATGTATTAAATATGATTAATTTAAATATGATTAATAAAGTAGGAAAAAAGGATAATATTATTAAAAAATGAAACCCCAGTCTTACGTTTCCACATCAAAGTGAAATAGAGAACTTCATTCTCTTTTTTTTTCTTTTCATGCCTATTGGCGTTCCAAAAGTACCTTTTCGAAGTCCTGGAGAAGGAGATACATCTTGGGTTGACATATAGTGCGACTTGTCAGATATATTGGGCTATATGGGATTTCCCCATTTTCTCCCTCGATCGAGATATCCTCTGTTTCGCCCAAAAAGATTGATTTAATTATCAAAAATTTGTAACGCGAAGCGCAAAAAATAAATTGGAATTAAATGCAGGGAGTATTTAGATTGATATTAGATTATCAAAAATTTTTTATGGTTTACGTGATCGGACTAATAAAATTAAGTATCCAGGCTCCGTTTAGCAAAAACCCAATTGATAATTAATATATAATATTTTTATAATTACTACTTATATGATATGCAAAATTATCATAAAAAATTCTATTAAAAAAATACAAAAAATTGAAACAGGGTGATCTAAAACTGTTGATCAAATAAAATAATATAATTCAAAATTTGTTGAATATTTGACAGAAGACATCTGAAAGAAATTAATTGAAAAAAAAAAGAAGGAGTAGTAAAAAAAAGACGCGGTATTTGGTTCATTTGTCCTATATGTGCAAATCAAAATCGGGCAAATTTTTCCTTTTACTCGGGGTAGAGCATAAACCTAAAAAATGGAATAAAAAAAGGAAGAAGCCCGTTCAGGAACAAGAAAAAACCATCGCCATTTCAACTGAATCTCGATGAAAAAAATATCAATGAATCAAGTTAGTCTGACAGGCTTAATCAATCGTTTTATTATAGGATTTTAATATCTAATAAAAGGCTAAACTTCTTTTTTCTTTTACTTTTAAAAAGGGAGCAAGCCCTTCCCTTATAAGTTAGAAAGAAAAGCCTTCTATGAAAAAAAGGGGGTTGGAATCGACACATTGATTTTTTCACAATTTTTGTTGAACCGTATGCATCAAAAGGTGCCTGTACGGCTCCTAAGGAATAAAAATTTTATCCTAATCAACCGACTTTATCGAGAAAGATTATTTTTTTTAGGCCAAGAGGTTGATACCGAAATCTCGAATCAACTTATTAGTCTTATGATATATCTCAGTATAGAAAAGGATACCAAAGATCTTTATTTGTTTATAAACTCTCCTGGTGGATGGGTAATATCTGGAATGGCTATTTATGATACTATGCAATTTGTGCGACCCGATGTACAGACAATATGCATGGGATTGGCCGCTTCAATAGCATCCTTTATCCTAGTCGGAGGAGAAATTACCAAACGTATAGCATTCCCTCACGCTTGGCGCCAATGAGTTTTTTTATTTTCGATAAAAAAATACTATGCCTTCGCCATCGGAAATATGAATTAGTTAAGTAATAATAGCATGGCACTTCGAATTCAATATGAAATTTTTGAGATTTAAAAAATTAGATTATATATTGAAAGAGTAGTATGAGATAAGGAAGGGGTATTTAAAATGATATCTTACCTATTCGGGTACATCTCAGCGTCACAAACTTTGTTTTCACACCGGAAGCTTATTTACAAAATTTATAAAAAAAAAAAAGACACTTTGGGATTGCTGAATCATAGACGAATAAAAAAAATGATATATAAAGCAACGGAACCATCATAGTATTTTTTTAACTCCTACAAAAAAAAGGATGGTAATTGGATCATTTATGGATCTGCCTATAATACAACCTATATTTTGTTTTCTTTCGCCGAAAGGTCAAAAACGTAAATTCCATTGTGGAGCCGTATGCAATGCACAAAAAAAGCCTGTACGGTTATTAAAATTTCTCTGTTTTTTTGGTTATCTCGCCTCATTCTGCGAAATAGAAGAACCTTTTCTATTATATCATCAGGGTAATGATCCATCAACCCGCTAGTTCGTTTTATGAGGCACAAACGGGAGAATTTATCTTGGAAGCGGAAGAACTACTAAAAATTCGCGAAACCATCACAGGGGTTTATGGACAAAGAACGGGCAAACCTATATGGGTTGTATCCGAAGACATGGAAAGGGATGTTTTTATGTCAGCAACAGAAGCCCAAGCTCATGGAATTGTTGATCTTGTAGCGGTTCAATAAAAAATAGGAGCGATTTCATGCAAATCTACAATTACTAATTTTATATCTTTTTAGATTAAAGGTTTAGTTTCATATTCTCTATATATTTTTTTTATATTGAAGAGAATCTTGAAGAGAAGTAATTCAGAATTAGCCGGTTAGAACCAATCTAAACCAGCCCATTATTTTTATGATTCCGTATGCCAACCATTAAACAACTTATTAGAAATACAAGACAGCCAATCCGAAATGTCACGAAATCCCCAGCGCTTCGGGGATGTCCTCAGCGACGAGGAACATGTACTCGGGTGTATGTGCGACTCGTTTAGATCATAGACTGAGACACAAAAAGGAAATTCTTTTTGAAATATCAAGGATCAGTACCTGTGAATAAAATAGAATGGAGGAACTCGACTCATTATTTAAAAAAGAGAGATCCTTCATATCTTCTATTGTGTCTGAAACTTATGGTTTACATTGGTGCAAATCCAATCAACTCCATTTTTTAGAAAACCCCCAATGATAACAAATGGTTATCCATTAAGCGGGGGAAATTCCATTTTTTATTAAAAAGATTCCACTCTTGAAAGAAAAGAACGGACTAACAGGGTAAACGACCAAATCCATTTTAAAAATGAAATACCGTTACTGTATAAAGTGGATCTCATTGTGAAAGACCTATTACTGGAATATTCGTGGGGTAGAGCCAAAGAATGTGAATTGTACAAGTTACCAATAGTTATTGATTAATTAAAAGAAGGAGCTCCGGTGTATAGAGAGGACCTCACCGTTTTAGAAGTAACCATAGAAACGATGGAACCCACTATTTATCCATTTCTATTTACTACTTTTTGTAGTTATTCTATTTTTTTATATCAAGTATCAAGGCCATTTCTCCTTTCAAAGCAAAGGAAAATACCTAGCAAAAAATAGTGGTGGGGAAGGTTAGAGTAGCAAAAGCCATTGGAATTTTTTTTTATACATTGGAATAATTCGTTTGGTTATTAATGACTAGTAAAGGGGAAAAGAATAACTAAAAAAAGAATTTAGTTATTCATCAAAGTTTGATTTATTCAATGACTAGAATTAAACGCGGATATATAGCTCGGAGGCGTAGAACAAAACTTCGTTTATTTGCATCAAGCTTTCGAGGGGCTCATTCACGACTTACACGAACTATGACTCAACAGAGAATAAGAGCTTTAGTTTCGGCTCATCGGGATAGGGGTAAAAGAAAAAGAGATTTTCGTCGTTTATGGATCACTCGAATAAATGCTGTAATTCACGAACAGGAGGTATTCTATAGTTATAACCAATTCATACACAATCTGTACAAGAAGCAATTACTTCTTAATCGGAAAATACTTGCACAAATAGCTCTATTAAATAGGAGTTGTCTTTATACGATTGCGAATGAGATCAAAAAATAAGGGGATTGGAAGAAATCCACTAAAATATTTGAAATAGAGTTCTAAGGAGAATGAGTTCGGGGAAGGTAGAGTAGAAATTAGTAAAAAAAAAAAAAAAGTCGTCAAAACGAGGGTATATAGTCGCTAAAAAAAGAGTTTTTCTTTTCGGCGATTCTTTTTTTTTTTATGACAGACACAGACGTAACCATCAAATTTTGATTCTTGATTGGATCTTTCGAACAAAATATTAATCTCTTTTTTTAATTCCTTCAGATTGGAATTGTTATTCAATTGAAGAATAAGTCTATTTTTTTCTGGTTCTAAGGCTAGTCGTTCTAGGGTTCGACTCACTTCTTTCAAATTGTTTCTGATTATTAAGAAAAGGTAACAAAGATAAAATACGAGCTTGTTTTATAGCAATAGTAATTAATCGTTGTTGTTTTAAAGTCACTCTATTCACCCGTCTAGATAATATTTTTCCTTGTTCACTAATAAATCGACTAATTAAACTCATGTTTCTATAATCAATTCGATCCCCCGATTGGATCGGGGGCAAACGCCTACGAAAAGATCGCTTGGATTTAGTAAAAGGTCGCTTAGATTTATTCATAATTTTTTTATTCCTTATCTATAAAATCCTATTTTGATCGGATCAAAATAAAAACGATTTCTATATAGGATAGAGTTTCTATATAGAATTAAGAATATAGGATTAGATTTTTTTCTATTAATTTATTTGTTTCTATTTATATATGTAATAATATATAGATACTATCATTATTCCTGTTCTTAAAATAAAAGTTGACATACAAGCACTCAATTTAATCTATTTCTTGATTTCCCCGTGAATTGTATGTTTATAACAATAGGGACAGAATTTTCTCAAGTCCAATCGACTAGGGGTCTTATGCCGATTCTTTTGAGTAATATATCTGGAAATTCCCGCTGATTCTTTCTTAATATTATTTCGAACACAACTGGTACATTCCAAAATAATTGTTATTCGAACATCTTTACCCTTGGCCATGAAACCTCCTTTGGATTTATGATTCACCCCAATCTTCTATTTTCATTTTAGGATTCAGAAAGAACCAAAAAAGTAGAAGCTGTTAACTAAAAAAATTTTCTAAAATATTTCGTTGCAATGAATATTAATTAGTAATTAAATCAAAATAAAATAATAAGCAATACAATGATTTTAAAAAAACTATATTTAAAATCTTTGTACAGTATTTTTTTTTAAGTATCTCATAGAATACTCTTTCCCTAGCAACACTTTTTTTTTATTCTATTACTAATTTAATTAGATCCTGAACCCTCGTTTTTATGACCTTTCGTTCCCCCCCTTTTCTAATTAATTTTTTAGAATCAATTAGAAAAAAGGGGGGATGAGTCCCCGATCGTTGATCGTATCTCTAAATTTTTTCACCCTTTCTGATGTTAATAACTAGAATTAAAAAAAGGGAAATGTTAATGCATCTGGAAATAAACGATTAATCTCTATTAATAAACCTGCTAACGAACCGAACCATAGAGTACTTAGTACCGGTGCTACGGAAAGATATGTTTTTAGATCTCGCATTTGAAATCCTCCTTCTTTCTTCTTTATTGTATTACATTATCATTATATATAGTAATATATATATAACTACAGATGTATATGTAGTTAATAAGTTCTTGTATTTGTATACGCAACCCCCCCCATTTTCAAAATTAGAAACGATCTTATAGATTCCATTTTCAAATGGAAACGCCTAGTTATGTAAAATTGAAATTGAGAGAATTCTAGTAAAAAAAAAGTAATTTTTTTAATTATATATATGTTTGTTATCTGATATGAGACAAAAAAAACGAAGGATGTGGAAAACAAGACAGGAATTCTCTACAATGACACTGTAAACTAATTGAAAGGGATGTAGCGCAGCTTGGTAGCGCGTTTGTTTTGGGTACAAAATGTCACGGGTTCAAATCCTGTCATCCCTACCTATTTACTGCTCTTCTGAGCAGTAACGAGGGATCTATTTTAGATCTATCTTTTTTTAATAAAATTGCACATACATATAATTCTGAAATTTATGATATACTATGATATAGTATATACGTACAAAATCGATTCGGGTTAAAGAATGTCCTCTTTCTAGCCCTTTCGTTTTTTAGAAAAAACAAGAAGAGCGCTCTTAGTTTAGTTCGGTAGAACGTGGGTCTCCAAAACCCAATGTCGTAGGTTCAAATCCTACAGAGCGTGATTTCACTCTTGTTTATTAGATTGTGTAAAAATTCCACTGTTCGCAAATAATTGAGCAGCAATCTGACTTAGACCTCCCGCATATGAAAGCAAGAAGGAGGTCAGTAAAAAAAAAAAAAAAGAGATGTTAATTAATCAAAAATCCAACTGATCACCACGTCTGTATTGTAAATAAGCAGTTACGAATAATCCAGCCAAAGTAATAGGAATTAGACCTAAGACGATTCCAAATAAAGAAACTTCAATCATTTCAATTTTCTTTTGTTTTCATTTTTGAAAGGGAGAAAAGAGAGGTACTATCTATTCCTAGCTCTTAATCTGTATTGCCGATGAATCTAAATGACCAAAATTGTGTAATTAACACGGTAAGGAACTATCGAACATATGAAATACCATAGAAATCCTTTTTTATAAAAAAATCTTCATT